ATTTGAATTTCGAATTCGTTTTTGTTTTATCTTTTATCCCACCTTCAGACGAATAAAGGATGGACATTTCCTCTTTTCGTTAACATTTTCTGCAAGGTAACTATCTCGGTTTCATATCCAAATTTCTATAGAATCCTTGAAAAAGGCTTTCTTTCCTGCATAAGCCTGCATAAGAAAGAAAAGCTTACTATCTTTGGGATCTGATCCTACACCGCTGCTCAATACCTTAGTGGATCGCCTCTATTACATAAGCAGATTACTAACTTTTATCTATCTTCTATTATGTATGGCATAAGTAAGCAGTTCTTAATGTATTGGCCCAAACCTCGTTAATTGATCTTTACGGTGCTTCTTCTCTATCAATTCGATTTTTTTATCCATAGAATAAAGTATCTAGGCATATCTTCTTTCTTCAGATTTTTGACTCATATGAAGTTTCGTTCCTTGCTACAGCTCATAAAAATCGTTGTTTTTGACGATGCATATGTAGAGAGCCTTTTTTTCTTTTTTTTTCTTTCATTTTATCTTTCTATAGTGGAGATAGTCGCACGTAATGACAGATCACGGCCATGTTATTAAACGCTTGTGGTAAGAATGGGTTTCGTTCTAGTGCCCTAAAATAATATTCTAAAGCTTTCGTATGATCCCCATTACTTGTGTGAATAAGGCCTATGTTATAGAGTATATAACTTCGATCGTAGGGATCAATTTCTAGTCGCATAGCTTCATAATAATTCTGTAAAGCTTCTGCATAATTTCCTTCGGATTGAGCTGACATCCGTTACGGTCGTCATTCGATTAAAAGAATCTCCGTTCCAGAACCGTACGTGAGATTTTCATCTCATACGGCTCCTCCTTTATATGCATAATGAGAATATTCAACCGTTTTTGATTCCATGTATCGATTATTCTCATTATGAATTGAGCGGGGCTAGTGTTTTTGCACGAAATTTCTAGCCAACCTTCCTGCGCGGGAGCTTTTGTTAACATCAAACGTGTTGGTACTAGATAGAAATGGTAACTCCAACAATTTCTTTGTCCTCAACGCCCCCTAATTTACAGGAATTAGTCACTTCAACAGTCTTTGATGGTTATATGGGTATCCAAGGTACGAACGAGATGGATATTTGTTGTCCCAACCATTCTTTTAAGTCCCAATCCAGATAAGGAAGGGAGGTCAGTCATTTTTAACAAAGCTTTCGTCTTGTTGATTTCTAGGTGTAGTGCTTTTCCCCTATGCTGCCTATTAGGACTAGTAGAGTGGGATTGACCTGTAATACAGAACCGATAGGTGTAACCTTTCGCTCAATACTAAAATGGAAGCATATGAGGCTGCATTAATCGGGGATACACGACAGAAGGAATTGTTCTCTTTCTAAACTTCACCTTCAATAAGCGTAGATTTTTTCAATAATATATCAAAATAATAATATTTTTTCTTTCTATCCCGAATTTTTTGTCTTTCTTTTCTTATAAGACTGGGGAAAAAAAAGAATCAAATCACACCATCTCTGTAATAGGTAAATGCCTCCTTTTCGCCTGAAGTTGTTGGAATTATTCGTAATAAAATATTGGCCACAACTGAAAAGGTCTTATCAATAAAATTTCCATTTATCCGTGATCTAGGCATAGGTAACCAATCCATTCTAAAATTCTTTTCATTCTCCCTCGGGGGAAAATGATCCTACAAAGAAAGGAATTGTACAATACGAAATAGCATAAAAAAGATTCATAAAAAAAAAAAAAAGAAATTCAATATCAATACAATATTTATATAAAAAAATGTAAAGATACGAGCCCTCTACTACTACTCATATTCAAAGACTCAAATTGCTCCTTTTTGTTTTGCAGGAATCAAAAAAAAGATTTGAATACGATTCGAATTCATCCAATCCAAATGTAGTATACCAATGGGCGAACTAGTCTTATTTAATCGAAGCTGAAGAATCAAAGAATTTTTCTTCTAGATTCGGGCGAAATTGATTGAATTTTGATCCAAAGAGGGAGGGAAAAAGAATCGAATAATTATTTATTCTATGATATAAATAGAATAACCGTCTATTTTGTTTGTGTTATGCGCATAGTCAGTAGACACTATACAATCAAATAGCCCCAGGATGAGTCATTTGTAAGAGATCTATGAACTAATCGATTTTTTGGCGAAAACTTTAATTTAAAGGAATTTTATAATTTTTATGGAATCGTCATCGAAAGGTATCCATTAATCATAGTCTAAAAAACATAAACCCACCAATCCGTTGATTCCTTCCAATTCATTGATTTAATCCCGTATAAATATCATATCAGAAAAGGGCGGGAACATCACCTTCGCAAATATTAACAATCTATCTTTTACTTTAGCCTTTCACAAGAAAAAACTTTTTTTTTTTGAATTACCAAGCCTTGAATTTGGAATTGAAGTAAAGATCTTTATCAAAAATTGTATATTTTTTTAGTTAGAATTGGGTGGTTGGACCTTACCTAGCCAATCCAAACAAAAATATGAATAACTCGCTATTCATTCTGTTACTGGGTCATAATTGTTGTGTAGGAGAGGTGGCCGAGTGGTTCAAGGCGTAGCATTGGAACTGCTATGTAGACTTTTGTTTACCGAGGGTTCGAATCCCTCTCTTTCCGTACCTTCACCCAACTCACCAACATCGCTGACCATAACAAATCAACCCAGAGGTAGATCCTTCTTTCTATATATATTGATGATTGATATAGATAGATAGATTCTAGATATATATAGATTTTCGATTTCGAATTTCATTGCTGTGATATGTAAAATTATGGAATAAGGTCGACAAGAAATAAAAAGATCTCTGTCGATCTATGATACATGAATGGGAAAAATCCGGATCAAACCCCTTACCTTAATCTTAAATCAATTTAGTTTGGCGAAAGGGGGCTAATTTTTCCGAAACCTTTTCTAAACCTTTTTCTTTAAGGTAGGCTTAAGTCTGACGGGAATAATATTCTACGACTAGCAATTCATTTATTTTCAAACCGACCCACTTATTATCTATTATTTGATTGACTACTCCTTTATATGGGAATGGGTGAAGAGTCAAATGTTTTGGCAATTCCTCGCTGTGGGATGAATCTAGATAATTTTGAACAAGAGCTTTGGATTTTTGCTTATCCCTCGCCATAACAGTATCATTGGGTTTGCAACGATAACTTGGTATATCTACCATACGACCATTAACTAAAATATGTCTATGATTAACTAATTGGCGGGCTCCAGGAATAGTCGGAGCCATACCCAACCGAAAAAGGATGTTGTCCAAACGCATTTCAAGTAATTGGAGTAAAACCTGACCTGTTGACCCTTTGGCTTTTCTAGCGATACGAAAGTATTTAAGTAATTGTCGTTCTGTAATACCATAATGAAAACGTAATTTTTGTTTTTCTTCTAGACGAATACGATATTGAGATCTTTTCCCGGAACGTGATGGGTTTCTAAGATCTCTAGGCTTTTTATTAGTTAGTCCTGGTAAAACCCCCAGACGTCGTATTTTTTTGAAACGAGGCCCTCGGTAACGCGACATAAAGACTCCTTATTTATTGTTATTGATATTTCATTTTTTTTAACGAAATTAAAACTGAACTAAATTTTAAATGAAGCGAAATCCCCTGAAGTATTCTATTAATTGTACTCGAACGAATAATGGCACTAGAAGGAATAGTGAGATGAAAGATGTACGTATCCGAAGTTCCTCCTTGTTTTTGTATTAATATTCATTATTTTTTTGTTTGAAATGAAAGTTCATTTATGAATTTCATTTTCATATTCTAGTTTAGTATTTACATTTTTATAATTATTGGAATTGTATTTAATATAGTAATTATTAATATAGTAATTAATTATTAATTGAATTATTGTATATGTATAAATTATTGTTTGTATATATTTATTCTTATGTTTAGTGAATATTTCATTTTGAATTTTTGTTGTATATTTCTTTTTATTTCTTTAGATTCTATAGAATCTAAAGAAATATATAAATAGAAAAGATGGATTCAAAATTTTTTATTTACAATTTCTATATATATTTTATTTCATTAAATAAAAAAAAAAAGAATTCTATTTCTTTTCTAAAAATTAGATAATAAAAAAATCGAAAATTAAGAATAGAAAAAAGAATAGAAAATAGAATAATATATAGTATACAAAATATACCAACATATAAAAATAAGAAAAAAGATCCTTTCCGGAATTGATTTGTTCTGCCGAGATTTCACTTTTTCATTGACGTTTTTTTGTAGTTGGAAGTTTCTATGACATAAAAAATCGTCGACCTTTTGAAAAAGGAAAGGTGTCTTTATTCTTTAATTTCAAAGAAACATTCTCAATCATATAAACAAATAGAACAAATAGAGAAAAGCCGGCTATCGGAGTCGAACCGATGACCATCGCATTACAAATGCGATGCTCTAACCTCTGAGCTAAGCGGGCTCACATAAAATAAACTTTACATGCATAATAATTCCATCAATTATATCTTAGCTATTAACTATCCATAAATCATCAAAAATATCGAATATAAATCGATTTCAAATCGATATTACAGTAAATTAAATAGAGTAAGTAATTAACTAGAGTATATAAATAAGATAAAGATTACTATACCGATCGATAATTTATATTGATTCCATTCCAATTCTAACAATTAAAATCATACATTTATCCTTTTTTTTTCAAAAAAATTTGTAATTCGATTCTAATTTTAGATCGAATTATATTAGATATTCGATTCGATTTTGATTCGTTTTTCTAATCTTTTTAATATACATTTCTTTATAAAAAAAATCTTTATAAAAATTGGAATATATTCTTATAATATTAAATATTTTAATATAATATTAAGAAATAGAATTTTTTCTATTCAATTTTGAGTTCTAGCTATAACAATTTATATATATTTTATGAAATATCTTAAGATTAAGTTAAAGATTTTTTATTTTTTTTTTCTCTTTTTCTATCTTTTAGATAT